GAATACTTTATGAAATGAGCGGAGTAGCAGAAAATATAGCCAGAAGGGCTATTTCAATAGCGGCATCAAAAATGCCTATACGAACTCAATTCATTCTTTCAGTATAGGATAGAAATGTAGAACAAAAGGAAAGAATTTTTTTGATAAAAAAAAACAATTGTAGGTTTCTTGTTTTGAACAAACAATATTTCTTTTTTTTTTCACCCCTTCCATTGAAAAAGACAAAATCAATAAAAAAAGATATGATTCAACCTCAAACCCATTTGAATGTAGCCGATAACAGCGGGGCCCGAGAATTGATGTGTATTCGAATCATAGGAGCTAGTAATCGACGATATGCTCATATTGGTGACGTTATTGTTGCTGTAATCAAAGAAGCAGTACCAAATACACCTCTAGAAAGATCAGAAGTGATCCGAGCTGTAATTGTACGTACTTGTAAAGAACTCAAACGCGACAACGGTATGATAATACGATATGATGACAACGCTGCAGTTGTTATTGATCAAGAAGGAAATCCCAAGGGAACCCGAATTTTTGGCGCGATCCCCCGGGAATTAAGACAGCTAAATTTCACTAAAATAGTTTCATTAGCACCCGAAGTATTATAAGGGAATACCGTAATATAGTTTTTAATAGAGTTTTTATAGTATTTGAATGAAATGGATTACTTTAATTAGTAGATTGTTTGTATATCACGTATATACCTTTTAAAATTCATAAATATTTATGAATTCAGAAAAAATAAATAGAGCATGTTGATTATATCAAAATTCGGGGGCAACAATAATCTTAGTTTATCATGAGTAAAGACACTATTGCTGACATAATAACCTCTATACGAAATGCTGACATGAATGAAAAAAGAACAGTTCGAATACCATCTACTAATATCACTGAAAATATTGTTAAAATTCTTTTACGAGAAGGTTTTATTGAAAACGTGAGAAAACATCAGGAAAGCAATAATTTTTTTTTGGTTTTAACCCTACGACATCGAAGGAATAGGAAAGGACCATATAGAACTGTTTTAAATTTAAAACGGATCAGTCGGCCCGGCCTGCGAATCTATTCTAACTATCAACGAATTCCGAGAATTTTAGGCGGAATGGGGATTGTAATTCTTTCTACTTCTCGAGGGATAATGACAGACCGAGAGGCTCGAATAGAAGGAATCGGCGGGGAAATTTTGTGTTATATATGGTAATCTTTCTGATAGCCAAATCATATGCGAAACTTTCATATTTGTGAAAAAAAGAGTAAAGGGTAGGTTTATAATATTATGCCTCTTTAATTAGTTGATGCTTCAAAGTCGTTTTACCTGGAATGAAAGAGAAAGAACAAAAACGGATTTGCGAAGGTTTAATTACTGAGCTACGTCCTAATGGTATGTATGTTTCGAGTTCGTTTAGATAACAAAAATCCGATTCTAGGTTTTGCTTCGGGAAAGGTTCAACGTAATTTTATACATATACTCCCTATAAATTAAATATAATCATAGTAAATTAACAAAATTGTGGTAAGTTCTTATGATTCAACTAAAGGGAATATAATTTGTATATTTATATTATAGTCAGTATATTCAAAAGTAAAGACTCAAATAATTGGGTGGTTTTTTGATTTCAACATTCTTTCGTAGGGATACAATTCGAAGTTAAAAATTTTAAGAAATTTATTTTCTTCCAATTAAATTAAGTAGATTCAGAATTAAGAAAAGGAGTGACAAATATGAAAATAAGGGCCTCCGTTCGTAAAATTTGTGAAAAATGTCGATTGATCCGTAGGCGGGGACGAATTATAGTAATTTGTTCCAACCCGAGACATAAACAAAGACAAGGATAATCTTTTTAAATCAAAAAGGACTCCCGAAATCTAAAGGACCTGATATACAGATGTACAAAAAAATCAGTAAAAAAACCAGGATCCGTTTTGACATGAAATGGATATATCCATATATCTCTGACTTATATTTATGAGATGATAAAATATGGCAAAACCTATACCAAAAATTGGTTCACGTAGAAATAGACGTATTGGTTCACGTAAGAATGCGCGTAGAATTCCAAAGGGAGTTATTCATGTTCAAGCAAGTTTCAACAATACCATTGTGACTGTTACAGATGTACGGGGTCGAGTAATTTCTTGGTCCTCCGCCGGTAGTTGTGGATTCAAGGGTACAAGAAGAGGAACACCATTTGCCGCTCAAACCGCAGCGGGAAATGCTATTCGGACAGTGGTGGATCAAGGTATGCAACGAGCAGAAGTCATGATAAAGGGCCCGGGTCTCGGGAGAGATGCGGCATTAAGAGCTATTCGTAGAAGTGGTATACTATTAAGTTTCATACGGGATGTAACCCCTATGCCACATAATGGCTGTAGGCCCCCTAAAAAAAGACGTGTGTAACCATTGAAGAGATTTCAAGAGAAATAAATAATTCAATGATTTGATCAAATAATATTACTATGGTTCGAGAGAAAGTAACAGTATCTACTCGGACAC